AATTTATCATTGATTAGTAGTAATTTATTAGTAGGAGGCGAACTTTATGAAAACAGAAGTATACGCTTTAGGTCAACATATATCTATGTCTGCTCACAAAGCGCGAAGAGTAATTGATCAAATTCGTGGGCGTTCCTACGAAGAAACACTTATGATATTAGAACTCATGCCTTATCGAGCATGTTATCCCATTTTCAAATTAGTTTATTCTGCAGCAGCAAATGCTAGTTTCAATATGGGTTCGAATGAAGCAAATTTAGTCATTAGTAAAGCCGAAGTAAATGAAGGTAGTATCGTGAAGAGATTAAAACCTCGAGCTCGAGGGCGTAGTTTTGCCATACAAAAACCTACCTGCCATATAACTATTGTAATGAAAGATATATCCTTAGGTGGATATATAGATACCGACTCTATTAAGTGGTCACAAAAACCAAAATGGAAAAAAAAGGATAGAACTATGTCGTATTATGATATGTATAGTAATAGTAATGGGGGAACATGGGACAAAAAATAAATCCAATTGGTTTCAGACTTGGTACAACCCAAGGTCATCATTCCCTTTGGTTCGCACAACCAAAAAATTATTCTGAGGGTCTGCAAGAAGATCAAAAAATAAGAAATTATATCAAGAATTATGTACAAAAAAATATGAAAACATCCTCTGGCGTTGAGGGAATTGCGCGTATAGAGATTCAAAAAAGAATCGATCTGATCCAAATCATAATCTATATGGGATTTCCAAAAATATTAATTGAAAGTCGACCCCGAGGAATCGAAGAATTACAGATGAATTTACAAAAAGAATTTAATTCTGTAAATAGAAAACTTAACATTGCTATCACACGAATTGAAAAGCCTTACGGAAACCCTAATATTCTTGCAGAATTTATAGCCGGCCAATTAAAAAATAGAGTTTCTTTTCGCAAAGCAATGAAAAAGGCTATAGAATTAACTGAACAAGCAGATACAAAAGGAATTCAAGTGCAAATTGCAGGACGTATCGACGGAAAAGAAATTGCGCGTGTTGAATGGATCAGAGAGGGTAGGGTTCCACTACAAACCATTCGAGCTAAAATTGATTATTGTTCCTATACAGTTCGAACTATCTATGGGGTATTAGGCATCAAAATTTGGATATTTATAGACGGGGAATAATAAAATAAACCTTTATTTCCCTTTGCATTCTATCCGGCGATGGAACAAAAAGAGAAATTGATTTCTTATTTTTATTTTCTCTTCAATAAAAAAATGAACAAACAATTATAATTCTATAGGGTTTAATAAAAATTAAATTAATCTTTTGATAAAATTGCTATGCTTAGTGTGTGACTCGTTGGTTTTTTGAGGGTTAGTAACCAGCCCCATAGTATAAACAAATAACTATAGAAGTAATAACCAACTCATCCCTTCGTATTATCTGGATCCAAAGAACCAGTCAAGATATGATATATTGTTCATATTGTTGTAGCAACTGAAATACTTTTTCATTAAAAAATCTGCTTCTAAGTTGTCAATAGAAATAAAAAAGAAAGGGTATGGATAAATGGAAGGATGAAAGAAAGAAAGAAAAAGAATATGGATGATATAAAATTCCAATATGTAAGGTCTATGAGTCATCTCATAAAAAATCTGTGTAATAAAGCATCAATAAGGATTCATCATTAAAAGGATCTGCTCATCGAACAAAAAATAAAGAGCTTCGAGCCAATAAAGACTAAGAATATTGACTCAAGAACTAATAGCTCCATTGTAGAATTCAGACCTAACCATTAAGTAAGAAGGGATGGGAACGATGGAACCTGTGAATTCAAAAGATTCTAGTGAAAATGAATTCGAACGATTCATTGATCGGGATGGCGGAACCGACCAGAAACCAATTAATCTATTCGGAAAAGTTATGAACTTAATGATAGAACTGAAATAGAAATTGAAAGAGTAAATATTCGCCCGCGAAAACTTTATTTTCTTGGATTGCTAAATTTAGGGTCAATCCAATACGATAAAGAGTAAAACACAAGAAAGATTCCTTTTAACATTCTAAATCTAAAATAGATAAATATAAGAAAAAAAAGTTATTTAATATATTTAGTTATCTATTATCTATACTATATATACAAACAAGATATAAAAATTAATAATAGATTTGATCTAGATTAAATGAAATCCATGAGTCAGCAGATTACTTATTAAATACATGTATATCTTAATTCAAATTATATCTTAATTGAATTCTAAATCTTTAATTTGAATTTATTTTTATTCGCGAGGAGCTGGATGAGAAGAAACTCTCACGTCCAGTTCTGTAGTAGAGATGGAATTCAAAACAAACCATCAACTATAACCCCAAAAGAACCAGATTCCGTAAACAACATAGAGGAAGAATGAAGGGAATATCTTATCGAGGTAATACTATTTGTTTTGGTAAATACGCTCTTCAGGCACTTGAACCCGCTTGGATCACATCTAGGCAAATAGAAGCAGGTCGACGAGCAATGACACGAAATGCACGTCGCGGTGGAAAAATATGGGTTCGTATATTTCCAGATAAACCAGTTACAGTAAGACCCGCAGAAACACGTATGGGTTCAGGTAAAGGCTCTCCCGAATATTGGGTAGCTGTTGTTAAGCCTGGTCGAATTCTTTATGAAATGGGTGGAGTAACAGAAAATATAGCCCGAAGGGCTATTTCAATAGCAGCGTCCAAAATGCCTATACGAGCTCAATTTATAATTTCGGGCTAAAAAAGAAATAGGCCCTAATTAAAAATAGCGGATGCAGGTTTCTTTTTTTGGACAAATAATATTTCTTTTTTTTCTTTGACCTTTGTATTGTAAAAACGGATAAAAAAAAAATGATATGATTCAACCTCAGACCTATTTGAATGTAGCAGATAACAGCGGGGCTCGAGAATTGATGTGTATTCGAATCATAGGAGCTAGTAATCGTCGATATGCTCGTATTGGTGACGTTATTGTTGCTGTGATCAAAGACGCAGTTCCAAACATGCCTCTACAAAGATCAGAAGTGGTCAGAGCTGTAATTGTACGTACTTGTAAAGAACTTAAACGTGACAACGGTATGATAATACGATATGATGACAATGCTGCAGTTGTGATTGATCAAGAAGGAAATCCAAAAGGAACTCGAGTTTTTGGTGCGATTGCCCGAGAATTGAGACAGTTCAATTTTACTAAAATAGTTTCATTAGCTCCCGAGGTATTATAAAATGAGACCACGATATGGTTATAGTAGGGTATTTAAAAGAAATAGATTAAGATTCATTTAGTAGATTTTGTCTCACGTATATACCTTTTAAAATTAATATTCATAAACAAATACGTAAAAAAAAAAAAAAGAAAAACATGTTGATTATATCCAAATTTGGAGGCACCAATCATTTTAATTAATCATGGGTAGTGATACTATTGCTGACATAATAACCTCTATACGAAATGCCGATATGTATAGAAAAAGCGTGGTTCGAGTAGCATCTACTAATATCAGCGAAAGTATTGTGAAAATACTTTTACGAGAGGGTTTTATCGAAAACGTGAGAAAACATCGAGAAAACAACAAATATTTTTTGGTTTTAACCCTACGACATAGAAGGAATAGGAAAAGCACTTATAGAAATCTTTTAAATTTAAAACGGATCAGTCGGCCGGGTCTACGAATCTATTCTAACTATCAAAGAATTCCTAGAATTTTAGGTGGGATGGGTGTTGTAATTCTTTCTACATCTCGGGGTATAATGACAGACCGAGAGGCTCGACTAGAAAGAATAGGCGGAGAAATTTTGTGTTATATATGGTAATCTTTCTAATATCCGAATTGAATATGAAACTTCTTATTTGCGAAAAAGAAAAGAGAAGTGCTGGGTTGTCTAATAGGGTTCTTCCTCCACTAGTTAATACTTCAAGGGGGTTTTGCCTGGAATGAAAGAACAAAAATGGATTCATGAAGGTTTAATTACTGAATCGCTTCCCAACGGTATGTTCCGGGTTCGTTTAGATAATGAAGATATGATTCTAGGTCATGTTTCAGGAAAGATCCGACGTAGTTTTATACGGATACTGCCAGGCGATAGAGTCAAAATTGAAGTAAGTCGGTATGATTCAACCAGAGGTCGTATAATTTATCGACTCCGCAACAAAGATTCGAAAGATTAGGTGTTTCCCTATTTATTTCACCATTAAAAATTGAAAATTTCAAGAAACTTATTTTCTTCCAAGAAGTAGATTCAAAATTAAAGTAAGGAGTGGCAAATATGAAAATAAGAGCTTCCGTTCGTAAAATTTGTGAAAAGTGTCGACTAATACGTCGTAGGGGACGAATTATAGTAATTTGTTCGAACCCAAGACATAAACAAAGACAAGGATAATAAGGCTCATTAAAGACCTGATATACAAATAGGGGATCTGTTTTGACATGAAATGGATATATCCATATATCTCTGACTCAAATTTATGAGATGATAAAATATGGCAAAAGCTATACCGAAAAAGGGTTCACGTGGACGTATTGGTTCACGTAAGAGTACACGTAAAATACCAAAGGGGGTTATTCATATTCAAGCAAGTTTCAATAATACCATTGTGACTGTTACAGATGTACGGGGGCGAGTGGTTTCTTGGTCCTCTGCCGGTACTTGTGGCTTCCGAGGTACAAGAAGAGGGACACCATTTGCTGCTCAAACCGCAGCGGCAAATGCTATTCGTGCAGTAGTAGATCAAGGTATGCAACGAGCAGAAGTCATGATTAAAGGTCCCGGTCTCGGAAGAGACGCAGCATTACGAGCTATTCGCAGAAGTGGTATACTATTAACTTTCGTACGGGATGTAACTCCTATGCCACATAATGGCTGTAGACCCCCGAAAAAAAGACGTGTATAGAAAAAAAAATGGAAGATATTTCAATAGCAAGAGAAACAAGAGAAATAAATGATTCAATGATCTGATCAAAAAATATTATTATGGTTCGAGAGAAAATAACAGTATCTA